TTAAAAATAAGCTAAAATAAGCTTTTGGGTTCATACCCCAAATATAAAGGAAATCCCTTTTTTTTAAAAATAAAGTGCCTGATAAAAGGATTATTCTGATAGGATAAATTATGTAAAATTTTACCTTTATTATATTTTATAGAATTAAACTATATCTTATAATCTCAAAAATTATCGTGCATCTTACACTAAAATATAATTTTTTAATATGAGTAAAACTCATTAAGTATTTTTCTATTTTAAATTTTAACTATAATTAATTCTAATAAAATATTTTTTTTATTTATTGTATTTTTCAGAACCTTAATTTCTATTTCAGCAAATTCATGATTAGGATGTTGAATTGGTTTAGAAATTAACTTATTAAGATTTATCCCCCTAATATCTAACCCCAATAATTTACTAAACTCAGAAGCATCATTAAAATATTTTTTAACTCAATCCATTGCATCTATTAATTTTTTATTTTCTATTTTATTAAATTTATTATTAATAAAAAATTTTTTTACAACTAATCTTATATCTATTATTATTAATTCATCACTATTAATAAAAATAGGTTCCACCCCTTTTCATTTTTGATTCCCAAATATTATAGAAGGATTATCATGATTTAATTGTTTTATTTTAATAACATGACAAAAAATTTCCCCCATAATCTTACTATCTTATTATATAAATATAAAATTTTTATTTTTAATAATAATTTTTAATGTTTTAATTGGTACAATCAGAAGATTTAATCAAACATCATTACGAAAATTAATAGCTTTTTCATCTATTAATAATTTAGGATGAATATTATCAGCATTATCAATTAGAGAAAATTTATGAATATTATATTTTTTATTATATTCATTATTTATTTTTATTATATGTTTTTTATTTTATATCATTAATATTTTTTATATTAACCAATTATTTAATTTAAATTTAAATTTTTCAATTAAATTTTCAATTTTAATTAATTTTTTATCTTTAGGTGGTTTACCTCCATTTTTAGGATTTTTTCCTAAATGAATAATTATTAATTATTTATTACTAAATAATTTATTTATCATTTCTTTTATTTTTACAATTTCAAGATTAATTATATTATTTATTTATATTCGAATTATTTATTCATCCTTTATATTTTACTCTATTAAATTAAAATGATATAAAATTTTTATTAAAAATAATTTTATAATTTTTATTAATATTTCTAGATTTATTTCCTTATTAGGTATAATTATTAGAACTTTATTTTTTTTTTAAGGTTTTAAGTTAAATTAAACTAATAATCTTCAAAATTATTTATAAAGAATCTTTCTTTAAGCCTTAGTATAATTATTATACACCTTAAAATTTGCAATTTTAAATCATAATTGAATATAAGACTATTATAATAAAAGAGAAAATTCCCGTTAATAAATTTACAATTTATCGCTTTAAACTCAGCCATTTTATTAGCGAAAATGATTATTCTCAACAAATCATAAAGATATTGGTACTTTATATTTTATTTTTGGAATTTGAGCAGGTATAGTAGGAACTTCATTAAGTCTTTTAATTCGAACTGAATTAGGAAACCCAGGATCATTAATTGGAGATGATCAAATCTACAATACTATTGTAACAGCTCACGCTTTTATTATAATTTTTTTTATAGTTATACCAATTATAATAGGAGGATTTGGTAATTGATTAGTACCTCTTATATTAGGAGCCCCAGATATAGCATTCCCACGAATAAATAATATAAGATTTTGATTATTACCCCCATCATTAATCCTACTAATTTCTAGAAGAATTGTAGAAAATGGAGCAGGAACTGGATGAACAGTATACCCCCCACTTTCATCTAATATTGCACACAGAGGATCTTCAGTTGATTTAGCAATTTTTTCCCTTCATTTAGCTGGAATTTCATCTATTTTAGGAGCTATTAATTTTATTACAACAATTATTAATATACGAATTAATGGTATATCATTTGATCAAATACCTTTATTTGTTTGAGCAGTAGGAATTACAGCTTTATTATTAGTATTATCACTTCCAGTATTAGCAGGAGCTATCACAATACTTTTAACAGATCGAAATATTAATACTTCATTTTTTGACCCAGCTGGTGGAGGAGATCCAATCTTATATCAACACTTATTTTGATTTTTCGGTCATCCAGAAGTTTACATTTTAATTTTACCAGGATTTGGTATAATCTCTCATATTATTTCTCAAGAAAGAGGAAAAAAAGAAACTTTTGGATGTTTAGGTATAATTTATGCAATAATAGCAATTGGATTATTAGGATTTATTGTTTGAGCTCATCATATATTTACAGTAGGAATAGATATTGATACACGAGCTTATTTTACATCAGCAACTATAATTATTGCAGTACCAACAGGAATTAAAATTTTTAGTTGATTAGCTACATTACATGGAACACAAATTAATTATAGACCTTCTATATTATGAGGATTAGGTTTTATTTTTCTATTTACAGTAGGTGGTTTAACAGGAGTTGTTTTAGCTAATTCATCAATTGATATTACTCTTCATGATACTTATTATGTAGTAGCCCACTTTCACTATGTTTTATCTATGGGAGCTGTATTTGCTATCATAGGAGGTTTTATTCACTGATATCCTTTATTCACAGGTTTAATAATAAACAATTTTATATTAAAAATTCAATTTATTTCAATATTTATTGGTGTAAATTTAACCTTTTTTCCCCAACATTTTCTAGGTTTAGCAGGAATACCACGTCGTTATTCTGATTACCCAGATAGTTTTGTTTCTTGAAATATTATCTCATCTTTTGGATCATATATATCCCTTATCTCTATAATAATAATAATCATCATTATTTGAGAATCAATAATTAATCAACGTATTATTTTATTTCCCTTAAATATACCATCTTCAATTGAATGATATCAAAATATACCACCATCAGAACACTCATATAATGAATTACCAATTTTAAGTAACTTCTAATATGGCAGATTATATGTAATGGATTTAAACCCCATTTATAAAGGTTTTATCCTTTTTTTAGAAATGGCAACATGATCTAATTTAAATTATCAAAATAGAGCATCACCACTAATAGAACAAATTATCTTTTTTCATGATCATACTTTAATTATTTTAATTATAATTACAATCTTAGTTGGATATTTAATATTAAATTTATTTTTTAACCATTATATTAATCGATTTTTATTAGAAGGTCAAATAATTGAATTAATTTGAACAATTTTACCTGCTATTACCTTAATTTTTATTGCTTTACCATCACTTCGTTTACTTTATTTATTAGATGAACTTAATAATCCACTAATTACATTAAAATCAATTGGACATCAATGATATTGAAGATATGAATATTCAGACTTCAATAATGTAGAATTTGATTCATATATAATTAATATTAAAGAAAATATTAATAATTTTCGTCTTTTAGATGTTGATAATCGAATTATCTTACCAATAAATAATCAAATTCGTATTTTAGTAACAGCTACAGATGTTATTCATTCATGAACAATCCCATCTTTAGGAGTTAAAGTAGATGCTAATCCTGGTCGATTAAACCAAACAAGATTCTTTATTAACCGACCAGGAATTTTCTTCGGACAATGCTCAGAAATTTGTGGAGCCAACCATAGATTTATACCAATTGTAATTGAAAGAATTTCAATTAAAAATTTTATTAATTGAATTAATAATTATTCATTAGATGACTGAAAGCAAGTATTGGTCTCTTAAACCATCTTATAGTAATTTAGCATCTACTTCTAATGGAAAGAATTAGTTAATAAATAACATAAATATGTCAAATTTAAATTATTACTAAAGTAATATTCTTTTATTCCTCAAATAATACCAATTAATTGAATTTTTTTTTTTTTCTTATTTATTTGTATTTTTTTAATTTTTATTATTATAAATTTTTATATTTTTAATTATAAAATAATTAAAATAAATAACAAAAATATAATTAAATTATCCCCCAATCAAAATTGAAAATGATAAATAATTTATTTTCAATTTTTGACCCATCCACTAATATTTTAAATTTACCACTAAACTGAATTAGAACATTTATTGGATTAATATTTATCCCTTACTCATTCTGATTTATTCCTAACCGACATTTTATTTTTTGAAATTTAATTTCAAATAAACTTCATAATGAATTTAAAACTCTCCTTGGAAATAATAGATTTAAAGGATCAACATTTATTTTCATTTCACTTTTTTTTTTTGTATTATTTAATAATTTTTTAGGATTATTTCCATATATTTTTACAAGTACTAGCCATTTAAATATTTCATTATCAATTTCATTAACATTATGATTAAGATTTATAATCTATGGATGAATTAATAATACTCAACACATATTTATTCATATAATTCCCCAAGGTACACCTAATATTCTTATACCATTTATAGTATTAATTGAAACAATTAGCAACATTATCCGACCAGGAACTTTAGCAGTTCGACTAACAGCAAATATAATTGCAGGACATTTATTATTAACATTATTAAGTAATACAGGAACTAATATATCAAATTACTTTTTAATTATTTTAATTTTTATTCAAATTTTACTATTAATTTTAGAATCTGCAGTAGCAATTATCCAAGCTTATGTAATTACAATTCTTAGTACACTTTATTCTAGAGAAGTTAATTAATGTCAATAAATCAAAATCACCCATATCATTTAGTGGATTATAGCCCATGACCATTAACTGGAGCAATTGGTGTTATAACTTTAGTAACAGGATTAATTAAATGATTTCACAATTTTAATATTAATCTTTTTATATTAGGATACTTAATTGTATTATTAACTATATATCAATGATGACGAGATGTATGTCGAGAAGGAACATATCAAGGTAAACATACCATATTAGTATCTAATGGACTTCGATGAGGAATAATCCTATTTATTATCTCAGAAATTTTTTTCTTCATTTCATTTTTCTGAGCATTTTTTCATAGAAGATTATCCCCTAATATTGAAATTGGAGCTATATGACCACCAATAAGAATTATTCCATTCAATCCATTCCAAATTCCATTATTAAATACAATTATTTTAATTACATCAGGAATTACAGTAACTTGAGCCCATCATTCTCTTATAGAAAATAATTTTACTCAAACATCACAAAGTTTATTTATTACAATTATTTTAGGAATTTACTTTACAATTTTACAAGCTTATGAATATATAGAAGCACCATTCACAATTGCTGATAGAATTTATGGATCAACTTTTTTTATAGCAACAGGATTCCACGGACTTCATGTAATTATTGGAACAATTTTCTTAACTACATGTTATATTCGTCATTTAAATAATCATTTTTCAAAAAACCACCATTTTGGATTTGAAGCAGCAGCATGATATTGACACTTTGTAGATGTAGTTTGACTTTTCTTATATATTTCAATTTACTGATGAGGAAATTAATTATTTATATAATATATTTAGTATATTTGACTTCCAATCAAAAAGATTAATTACACATTAATATAAATAATTATCATATTAATAATATTATCTATAATAATAATAATAATCTCAAACCTACTTATAATAATTTCATTTTTTATTTCAAAAAAATCAATATTAGATCGAGAAAAATGTTCACCATTTGAATGTGGATTTGACCCAAAATGTTTAGCTCGAATTCCATTTTCATTACAATTTTTCTTAATTACTGTAATTTTTTTAATCTTTGATGTAGAAATTGCTTTAATTTTTCCACTTATCTCAACATTTAAAACAGTTAATTTTTTTATTTGATATAAAACTAGATTTTTTTTTATTATTATATTATTAGTTGGTTTATATCATGAATGAAATCAAAATATATTAAATTGAATTAATTAAACAAAATAAAAATTATTAGGATTATAGTTTAAAAAAAAAACACTTGATTTGCATTCAAAAAATATTGAAATTCAATTTATCTTATAAATAAGAAGCAATTTGCATTTAGTTTCGACCTAAAAGATAGAGTAAAAATTACTCCTTATTTATTAATTGAAACCAAATTAGAGGTATATCACTGTTAATGATAAAATTGAATTACAAATTCCAATTAAGAAATATATATATATATTTAATTAAGCTGCTAACTTAATTTATAGTGATTAAAATCATTAATATTTCTTTTATTATTTAATTAATTTATATAGTTTAAACTAAAACATTACATTTTCATTGTAATAATAAAATAAATATAATTTTTATAAATATATATATATAATCTAATATAATCTAATTTATATTTAAAGATTTATTAATCACCATAATATCTTCAATATTATACTCTCAAAATTAAGCTATTTAAATTTATAATATTAATATAAAAATAATAATTATTATTCATAAAACAAATCTAAATAAAAAAATTTTAAAATTATTTAATTGATAAACATAAAAAATTATAGAATAATTTTTAATAATATTATAAATACCCTGTCTTTTATAAACTTCCCCCCAACCTATATCAATATTTTTTAACAATTTTTGACCAAAAATTAAAAAACTATAATTTATTATATAAGTTGATAAACCAGGTAAAAATCATATCACAGTTAAAAAAATTCTTAAATTATAAACTATTAAAAATTTATTAACAGAATAAATATTTATATTACTAACAACATAACCTATCAACATACCAACTAATCTTACATAAATTACTATTATTTTCATATTAAAAGAAAAATAAATTATATAAGGATAAGAAAAAATTATTCATCTTAAAAAACTACCAGAAACTAATCTTATAAATAATAATAAAAATATTCCCTTTAATATAATAAAATCCTCATCATATAAATTAAAAATAGACATTAAATTAAAATCATTAATTATTAAATATATTAATAAACGAATAGTATAAAAAACAGTTAAACCAGTAGAAATATAATATAAATAATAAACAAATAAATTTAAATTTCTTATTCTAACAACTTCTAAAATTATATCCTTAGAATAAAACCCAGCCAAAAAAGGAATACCACATAAAGCCATATTAGAAATATTCATACATAAAGAAGTTAAAGGAATATATAATCTAACTCCCCCCATTATACGAATATCTTGATTATCTCTTATTATATGAATAATTACACCTGCACACATAAATAATAAAGCTTTAAATATTGCATGAGTTAATAAATGAAAAAAAGCTAAATCACCATAACCCATTCTCAAAATTCTTATTATTAAACCTAACTGTCTTAAAGTAGAAAGAGCAATAATTTTTTTTAAATCAAACTCATAATTAGCACAAATCCCAGCCATAAACATAGTTAAACCAGATAATAATAATAATAATTTTAAAAAAAATATATCAACTAATAAATTATTAAATCGAACTAACAAATAAACACCAGCAGTAACTAAAGTAGAAGAATGAACCAAAGCAGAAACTGGAGTAGGAGCAGCTATAGCAGCAGGTAATCAAGATCTAAAAGGAATTTGAGCTCTTTTAGTTATAGCCGCTAAAATAACTAAAATACCAATAACCTTTATTGAATAATCATTAAATATAAATTCTAAATAAAAAATATAATTTCATCTACCATAATTAACCATTCATGAAATTAATATTAAAATCATCACATCACCAATTCGATTAGATAATGCTGTTAATATACCAGCATTATAAGATTTAATATTTTGATAATAAATAATTAAACAATAAGAAACTAATCCTAATCCATCCCAACCTAAAAAAATTCTAATTATATTAGGTCTAATAATTAACAAAATTATTGAAAAAACAAATAATAAAACTAAAATAATAAAACGACTCAAATTCAATTCTGAACTTATATATCTCTTTCTATAAAAAATCACAGAAGAAGAAATTAAAAAAACAAATATTATAAATAATAAAGATATTCAATCCAATAAAATAGATATCACAATATTTATTGAATTAAAAGAAATAATCTCTCATTCCAACAATATTACTATATTATTTATAATAAAATAAATTATTATAAAAAAATTAATTAATATAAAAAAAAATAAAAAAAAAAATCTAATAAAACATAAAGAATATTTATTAATAACTTAAAATGATTTATTTATTTCACATTTTTGACACCACAAATCAATATTTTTATTTAAATTATTTAAGTAAAATCAAATTATTCTATAATCAATCCTTAAAATTAATACATTTAAAGGTAATCAATGTAATATTAATATTAAATATTCTCGTGATACCCCTCTATAAAATCTATATACCCCTAAATTATATTTTCCATGTTGTGTATATGAAAATAAATATAATCTATAACCCGCTCTAAAAAAAGAAATTCCCATTAATATAAATATTCTTAATCAAGACCAACTTACTAATCTATTAATTAATCTAATCTCCCCCATTAAATTTAATGAAGGTGGAGCAGCTATATTTGAAGACATAAATAAAAACCATCACATTCTTATTGAAGGTATAAAATTTATTATTCCTTTATTCAAAAATAATCTTCGTCTACCTAAACGCTCATATCTAATATTAGATAAACAAAATATCCCAGAAGAACATAATCCATGACCAATTATTAAAATATAAGCTCCAATAAAACCTCAATAATTTATTGTTATAATACCCCCAATTACTATTCTTATATGTGCGACTGAAGAATAAGCAATTAAAGACTTTATATCAACCTGACAAAAACACTTTAATCTAATATATAAACCCCCAATTAATCTAATTACAACCCAAATAAATCCTATTCTTAAATTAATTTTCTGTAAAATAATCAAAATTCGTAATAAACCATACCCACCTAACTTTAATATAATAGCAGCTAAAATTATAGAACCAGAAACAGGAGCTTCAACATGAGCTTTTGGTAATCATAAATGAGTAAAATATATGGGTATTTTTACTAAAAAAGCTATTACTATTCTTAAATATAATAATAATATATTATAATCATAAAATTTTATAAAATACATTATTATTCTTCTTATTTTTCCATAAATAAAAAAAATGCCCAATAATAAAGGTAAAGAAACAAAAAGAGTATAAAATAATAAATACATTCCAGCTTGAATACGTTCTGGTTGATACCCTCACCCAATAATTAATATTAAAGTAGGAATTAATCTTCCCTCAAAAAATAAATAAAATATAAATAAATTTATTACTCTAAAAGTTAAATATAATATAATTAATAATATAATAATATTTAATAAAAAAAAACTATCATAAAAATTTTTCTTATATAAATTTTCTCTTGCTATAATTATTAATCTTCTAATTCAAATTCTTAATATAATTAAACCATAAGAAATTAAATCACATCCTATTATATATCTCAAATTAGAAAAATTTATAATATTTAAAGTTAAATTCATAAATATTAATATTATTATTATTATTATTAATTGAACCATTCAAAACATATTTTTTTTAAAACATAAAGGAATTATAAATAAAAGTATAAATAAAAATTTTATCATTTAAATTAAATTATATCTTTGAAAATAATCATTACCATGAGTTCGAATTATAGAAACTAAAATAGAAAGACCCAAAGCTCCCTCACAAACTGAAAAAACCAAAAAAACTATTAATATATATATATTATAATCTAATATTATTAAATATATTATTAAAAAAAAAAAAATTCTTAAAACTATAAACTCTAATCTTAATAACATAATTAATAAATGTTTATGTTTAGAAACAAAAATTATATTACCAAATAAAAATATAAAAAAAATAACCAATCACATATTTATTATCATTTGTTTTTATAGTTTAACAAAAACATTGGTCTTGTAAACCAAAAATAAGAAATTCTTTAAAAACTTCAAAGAAAAAGAATATCTTTATCTATAATCTCCAAAATTATTATTTTATTAAACTATTCTTTGATATTATTAAAATATTTTTATCTATATCATTAATTTCAACATCAATTTTTATATTTTTTTTAAACCACCCATTTTCCATAGGATTAATAATTCTACTACAAACCCTTTTCATGTGCATATTATCAAGAATATTAATCAATACTTATTGATTTTCTTATATTTTATTTTTAATTTTTTTAGGAGGATTATTAGTATTATTTATTTATGTTTCTAGTATTGCTTCAAATGAATTATTTAAAATTTCCCCATTTAATAAAAGATTTTTTTTTTTTTTATGAATTTTATTAATTATTAGATTCACTTTTAAAAATAATTTAACTTGAATAAATTTTTCACTTAACGATGAAATAAATAATTTCTTTAACTCATTTTTATTTTTTAATAATGAATTTAATTTTAATTTATCTAAATTATATAATGAACAAACTTATATATTAACTCTAATAATAATTATTTACTTATTTATTACCCTTATTGCAGTAGTAAAAATTACTAATATTTTTTTTGGACCACTACGATCCTGCTTATAACTAAATAATATATATATATATATATATATATATATATAATAAATGATAAATATTTATAAACCAATTCGAAAAACTCATCCTATTATTAAAATTATTAATAATTCATTAATTGATCTTCCCTCTCCATCTAATATCTCCTCATGATGAAATTTTGGATCACTTTTAGCTCTATGTTTAATAACTCAAATTATTACAGGATTATTTTTAACCATATATTATACAGCTAATATTGAAACAGCTTTTTATAGAGTAAACTATATTTGTCGAAATGTTAATTATGGTTGATTAATTCGAACTTTACATGCTAACGGAGCATCATTCTTTTTTATTTGTATTTATTTACATATTGGACGAGGAATTTATTATGAATCTTTTAATTTAATATATACATGAATAATTGGAGTTATTATCTTATTTTTATTAATAGCTACAGCATTTATAGGATATGTTTTACCATGAGGACAAATATCATTTTGAGGAGCAACAGTTATTACTAATTTACTTTCAGCTATCCCATATTTAGGAACTATACTAGTAAATTGAATCTGAGGGGGATTTGCAGTTGATAATGCAACATTAACTCGTTTTTATACATTTCATTTCTTATTTCCATTTATTATTATAATATTAACAATAATTCATTTATTATTCCTACATCAAACAGGATCTAATAATCCACTTGGAATTAATAGCAATTTAGATAAAATCCCATTTCATCCATTTTTTACATTTAAAGACTTAATTGGATTTATTATTTTAATTTTATTATTAACTTTACTTTCTCTCATTAACCCTTATTTATTGGGAGATCCAGATAACTTTATCCCAGCTAATCCTTTAGTTACACCTATTCATATTCAACCAGAATGATATTTCTTATTTGCTTATGCTATCCTACGATCAATTCCTAATAAATTAGGAGGAGTTATTGCACTAGTAATATCAATTTTAATTTTAATTATTTTACCATTTACTTTTAACAAAAAAATACAAGGAATTCAATTTTATCCAATAAATCAAATTTTATTTTGATTTTTAATTATAAATATTATTTTATTAACTTGAATTGGTGCTCGATCAGTTGAAGATCCATATATTATCACCGGACAAATTTTAACAATTTTATATTTCTCTTATTTTATTATAAACCCTATTTTAAATAAAATATGAGATAATTTAATCTTTAATAATTAATTAATTAATGAGCTTGTTATAAAGCATTTGTTTTGAAAACATAAGAAAGAATAATTATTCTATTAATTTATACTAAAATTATTTAATAACTTAAAAATAATTTTAAACCCATAAAAAATAATAAAAAATTCAAAGAAATAGGTAAATATCCCTTTCAACATAAATACATTAATTTATCATAACGATAACGAGGTAACGTTCCACGAACTCAAATAAAAAAAAAAGATAAAAAAACTAATTTTAAATAAAAAAATAAAGTTAAATTATAACCTCCTATATACATAATAACAAATAATAAACTTATAAATAAAATTCTAGAATACTCAGATAAAAAAATTAAAGCAAATCCCCCACTTCTATATTCAATATTAAAACCAGAAACTAATTCTCTCTCCCCCTCAGCAAAATCAAATGGAGTACGATTAGTTTCAGCTATTAATGAAGATAAAAAACACAATCTTAAAGGTAATATTAAAAATAAAAATCAAACCATAATCTGATAATCAAAAAATTTTATTAAATTAAAATCCATAATTATAATAATTCTAGATATTATAATTAAAGATATTCTTACCTCATAAGAAATAGTTTGAGCTACTGCTCGTAAACCACCCAATAAAGAATAATTTGAATTTGAAGATCAACCAGCAATTATTAAAGTATAAACACCAATTCTTGTACAACATAAAAAAAATAAAATACCCAAATTAAATATAATTATATTAAATATATAAGGAATTAATATTCATACTATTAAAGATAAAATAAATCTTATTACAGGAGAAAAATAATAAACTAAATAATTTGAATAATTTAAATAAATCTGTTCTTTAGAAAATAACTTAATAGCATCACAAAAAGGCTGTAATAAACCCATATAACCCATTTTATTAGGACCTTTACGAATTTGAATATAACCTAAAACCTTACGTTCTAATAAAGTTAAAAAAGCAACCCCAACTAACACACCAATAATTAAAATTAATATACCAATTAAAATATTTAATAAATCTAATAATATCATATACTATTTATATATTAAATATAATATATATATATGAATTCTAAAATCATTACAATTTTCTGCCAAAATAGTTTAAACATACTACTTATTAATATTCATATTTTTAAAATTATTTCAAATATTTGATCCTTTCGTACTAAAATATTTATTTTTATTAAAGATAGAAACCAACCTGGCTTACACCGGTTTGAACTCAGATCATGTAAGATTTTAATGATCGAACAGATCAAAATTTTAAACTTTTGCATTTAAATTTTATCTTAATCCAACATCGAGGTCGCAAACTTTATTTTTTATTTGTACTAAAAAAAAATATTACGCTGTTATCCCTAAGGTAATTTTTTCTTTTAATCATTATTAATGGATCAATTAATCACTTATTTATGTTTATTTTTTAAAAAAAGTTTATTAAATTTTTTTATCACCCCAACACAATATTTTATTTAATTAACATAATTTAATTATATATTTAATATTAAACAAATAAAATATAAAACTCTATAGGGTCTTCTCGTCTTTTAATTTCATTTAAGCTTTTTAACTAAAAAATTAATTTCTAATTATAAAATAAAGACAGTTTATATTTCATCAAATCTTTCATACAAGTCTTCAATTAAAAGACTAATGATTATGCTACCTTTGTACAGTCAATATACTGCAGCCCTTTAATATTAATATCAGTGGGCAGATTAGACTTTAAATTATTATCAAAAAGACATGTTTTTGATAAACAAGTGAATATAAAGTTTTGCCGAATTCCTTTAAATTAATTAACTATAAATTTAATTTAATTTATTTTATTATACTAATTTTATCATTATTTCTAATTTTATTAAATTATAAATTATTTTTTCATAAAAATTTAAATTTGTTATCTTAAATTTTATTTATAATAAAATTTTTTATAATAAACTATAATTTTTAAACAATATAAATTTTAAAAATTTTAATTTTTATTTTATTTAATTATAAAATTTTAATTTAAAGCTTATCCCCTAAAATATTAAATTATAAATTTTCATAATTAACTTAAAAAATTATAAAATTATTTAAATTTTAAATTAAATTTTTTTCTGAAAAAACTAGATATATTTAAAAACGATTAACATTTCATTTCTAATTAATTATTAAAAATAATTATACAACACTAACTTTTTTAATTAATTAACTCTTTTAAATTCGAGATTTATTTAAATAAATTATTTTTATTTAATAAACTCTGATACACAAGATACAATAAATTAAATCTACTTTTTCATTAATTTAATTTCATTTATTTATAAATTCCTTTACAGTAATATTTAACTATAAAAATATTAATTTTTTCTATTAAAAATACTTAAACCCCCATTTTTTCTTTTTAATATTAAAATTTTTTTTATTAAATATAAATTATTAATTTTACCCCTCAAATTAATTAATTTTTAATTTCTTTTCAACGTAAATGAAATACTTTATACAAGCTCTAATTTGTCCTTTCTAGAAACACTTTCCAGTACCTCTACTTTGTTACGACTTATTTCAATTTTTAAATGAAAGTGACGGGCAATATGTACATATTTTAATTTTTAATCATTTTAATAAACTAATTAAAATTACATTTAAATCCACCTTCAAATTTTTTTTACAATAAAATTATTCATTTAAATATATTTAATGTAATCCATCATATTCTTAATTATATTCTGCATCTTGATCTGATTTAACTTTTAATTTTAAACTTTAAATATTATTACCCCTAAAAAATATTTTTTTAACAATGATATACAAAATTATAAATTAAGTAAATTTATTCGTGGATTATCAATTATTAGACAGATTCCTCTAAATGAACTAAAATACCGCCATATTATTTAAGTTTCAATAAATCATTATTTACTATTTTAGTATTATAAATTAAATTTTTAATAATAGGGTATCTAATCCTAGTTTATATTAAAATTTACTAAATCCATAATTTTAAAATAAAATTTAATTAAATTAAAATTTCACCCAATAATTTAATATTTAATTTAATAATTTTATTATTTATTATATACTGAAACAATTTAATTTAACTTTTGTCTAACCGCAACTGCTGGCACAAAATTAGTTATTAATTTTTATATTACTAAATCTTAATTTCTTAAATTTTTAATATTAATTACTACTAAAATTAAATTAATTATTATTTAAATAATTAAAATTATATACTAAAATTTATATGTAAAATAAATTTATAATAAATTATTAAAAACATAATTATTTTATTATATATTAAAAAATTTTACACAGAATTTTTATTTCTAATATTTTTTTTTTTTTTTTTTTATATTATATATTTAATATAAATTAATAAATTTTTATTATTTCTCTTATTTTTTTTTTTCTAATATTCATATTAAAAATTAATATCAATATAATCCTAATACAGATCATTTAAATAAAAATTAATTATTAAAAATTAATTTTAATTAAATTTAATTTAATTTTTATTTTATTTTAATATTAATTAAATAATTAAATATATATATATATATATAAATATAAAATATATATATATATATGTATATAATTTTTTAAACCATTTCTAATAATTTTTATAATAAATATAAATTA